ATTTAATGAAAGTAGATTATCTTACCATTAATTTTACAACTTCCATGATCTCTTCCCGAACCAAACATGAATCTTTCGATTCATTTGGCTCTCACGCTCAATTTTTTATTTTATGGTTCATATCTTTTTTTTTAATGTAATGAGCCTATCCTCTCTAGTTCTGTTTGTATGCAAACATATCAAAACCGATACAAGACCAGAATATTATAAGGACTCTTCCGACCAGACAAAAATCTCTAATTGTCAGCAAAGTTGTTTCTTTATTTGTTCTTTATTGAAATTTCAATGAAATTTTTATTCAAATCCAAAAATTCCTCTTTTTTATACTTATACATAGGTCATCGATTCGGCATTGGATATTGGATAATAAAACGCAGGGCGCCCTTTTTATTTATTCTAGTAAACGGTTCAAATAATTTTATTGATATGAGTGTTATATATCAGAAAAATTACCAACTATTCTTTTTTAAACCATTTCGGTATTAACGTAATGGTAGAAAGAGTACCATGTTGTGCCCGGACTTCAAACAGTTTAGCTTTAACCATGTTAATGGTCTCACTTTATTGGTTGATAGAGAATCAAAGTTGACTTACCAATAAAGAACGAAATGCTATGGTTCTTACATATGATTTATTAATTTATTCAGAAGGAATTCGTCGAGATTGTACACTTTTTCCCTATTTATTTATCTTATTCTATAAAAAATAAAAATATGTATATAAATAACACAAATAAATAAAGTGCAGCCGGTTGGGTCCAACTTATTCTTGAAATATACAACTCGCACACACTCCCTTTCCAAAAAAAATCAATACACCAAGCACTACACTTAGATTTATTAGATTTGTTGCTAAAATATCGGTATTAAACCCGAAACTCCCGGCGGATGGCCAGTGGCCTAAGGAAACGAAAGAATCGGTTACATTTTTCATATGCTCTCCTCTTATAGATAGGACTAATAAAGAACAGAGTTCTTTTTGTATCACTTGACTTGCCCTTTTTTGATTGATTTCTTTTTCTTAATTTTTTTCTTTGTTTTAAGTTTCCGATAAGATACTTATTAAGTTGGGTCCTAGGTCTCGTAGAAATTGCAAAATATTTCCCTTGTTCAAACACTTCCTAAAAGGAAAGTAAAAATTCCATCGTACTAACCGAAGGACGGGAAGGAAGAAAGCGAGCAAATCCACTAATTCGTCATCCTCAAATCAGTCCTTCCCGGGGTATTGTTCCAACAAATACATAATTGTAGGAATAAAGTAGTGATATAATTCACAGAAGCAAACGGCAACGAATTAATAAAATAAGAAAAAGTGCGTAATGCACTTTTTTACATTTTCATTCTAGGATTAAATTAAACAAAAGGATTTGCAAATAAAAGCGCTAATGCCACAACGAGCCCATAAATGGTTAAAGCTTCCATAAAAGCTAGACTAAGCAATAAAGTGCCTCTTATTTTTCCTTCTGCTTCTGGTTGTCTCGCAATACCTTCGACGGCTTGGCCTGCAGCAGTACCTTGACCAACTCCAGGTCCAATAGAAGCAAGCCCTACGGCCAATCCAGCAGCAATAACGGAAGCGGCAGAAATCAGTGGATTCATGATGATAGGTTCCTCGTACCAAAAAAAAATGGTTAATGATACAATCAACCAAGGAATTATTACTTATTTGATCACTAAAAAATATTGAATCGAAGTAACTAAAACTTCGAAAAAAATAATATAGATAGGGATAAACCCTATATAACTAATATATATCTACTATCACATATACATTTGTTTCTTTCATATACGGGAACTGTGGCTGGACTTATAGACATTACATATAGACATATATCTAGTGTGATCTCCCTAACCCATCCTTCGTAATATCGTCTATCTTTCCTCTTAGAACTCTTATACATATGTATTTCTTATTTCTATCTATATATGTATATGTTACCGAACCAAGTATATTTTCTTGAACCATGCATTGCCTCAGTCGGGGTAAGCTTAAAAAAAGAAGACTCTTTCGAAAACTAATTAATGATGACCCTCCATGGATTCCCCTATATAAGCCGCGGCTAAAGTTGCAAAAATGAGAGCTTGAATACCGCTTGTAAATAATCCAAGAAACATGACAGGGATAGGAACTACTGAAGGTACTAAAGAAACAAGAACAACAACTACTAATTCATCCGCCAATATATTCCCGAAAAGTCGAAAACTCAGAGATAAAGGTTTTGTGAAATCTTCTAGGATGTTAATTGGTAAAAGGATTGGAGTTGGTTGAATGTATTTTCCAAAATAAGCCAATCCTTTTTTGGTAAGACCCGCATAAAAATATGCCACGGACGTGGGTAAAGCTAAAGCAACAGTAGTATTTATATCATTCGTGGGGGCAGCCAACTCTCCATGAGGTAACTGTATGATTTTCCAAGGTAAAAGAGCTCCAGACCAATTAGAAACAAAAATAAATAAGAACATGGTTCCAATAAAGGGAACCCAAGGCCCATATTCTTCTCCAATCTGAGTTTTGCTCAAGTCTCGAATAAATTCAAGAACATATTCAAAGAAATTCTGCCCGTCGGTCGGAATGGTTTGTGGATTCCGAACAGTTATGATAACTGACCCTAATAAGATAGCAATTACTACCCAAGAAGTGATAAGTACTTGAGCATGAATTTGTAAACCTCCTATTTGCCAATATAAATGTTGGCCTACTTCTACACCTGATATATCGTATAATCCTTTGAGTGTTTTAATGGAACATGGTATAACATTCATATTGCCCTCTGACAGAAATCGAACTTAAAAAAAAAAAATTATTTTGATTCAACCATCTCTTTTTCAACTTATCTACTTTCATCATTAATCATATTTCATCATTAATCATATATTAAAAATACCAAGAAATCACATAACATAATATCCCATTTTATCTCTTTTTAAAAATTCAAGACAAGAATAGTAACCAATCTAAGAAATCAAAATAATTAACTAATCTTATTATTCTTAATCATAACATAATCATAATCAACGACTTCTTATATAGCTAGAACGACCCTCACAAATTGCGGATACTAATTTGTTAAGAATCAATCGGATTGAAGCTATAGCGTCATCGTTGGCTGGAATCGAAATATCTGCAAGATCCGGGTCACAATTTGTATCGATTAAACAAATTGTTGGAATTCCAAAAATGACATATTCTCGAAAAGCCGTATATTCTTCTTGCTGATCAACGATGATTACAATATCGGGCAACCCAGTCATATATTTGATCCCACCCAGATATGTTTGCAAAATCGATAATTTTCTCTTCAACATTGCTGCATCTCTTTTAGGGAGACGGTTGAGTTTCCCCATCTTTTGTTCTGCTCTTAAGTCTCTGAACTTATGAAGTCTCGTTTCTGTAGTGGGCCAATTCGTTAACATACCACCGATCCATTTTTTAGTAACATAATGACATCGAGCCCTTATTGCAGCTGAGACTACTAAATCCGCTGCTTTCTTTTTGGTACCAACCATTAAAAAGGTTTTTCCTCGACTTGCTGCATCAAAAACTAAATCACAGGCTTCTGATAAAAAACGAGCAGTTCTAGTAAGATTTGTAATATGAATAACTTTACGCTTTGCAGAAATGTAAGGGGCCATTCTAGGATTCCATTTCTTAGTACCATGACCAAAATGAACTCCCGACTCCATCATCTCTTCCAAATGGATGTTCCAATACCTTCTTGTCATTTTTCCCGCGCTTTCTCTTTTTTTTTTTAGAAATAAATAATTGTTCCTACGGAACCTTATACCGAGGTTGACCATTGATACATAGTCCAAACCATTCATTTTTTTTTTATTACTTACTAAATTTTTTTACTTACCAAAACTAGAAAGGAAAAAGAAAAAATCTCTGCTTAGGAATTATGAAATCGCGTAAATGAATTTTCTAATGTGTCATGGAAATTCTTTGGGCTACAAGAACAAAAAAATTCTCGATGGTGTAACAAAATATCTCTCATTTCCAACTTGAATACATTTTTCTTTTTTATTTCAAAATGAATGTTTTTGTCTTGCCTTGAACGGTGCACTAATTTTTTAAATCCGGTACCGATAGGGATAATTCCCCCCAGAACAACATTTTCTTTCAGACCCTTCAACCAATCAATACGCCCCCGTAGAGCAGCTTTTGCTAAAACTCTAGCAGTTTCTTGAAAACTTGCTTCAGATATGAAGCTTTGAGTATTCAGAGACGCCCTCGTTATTCCTAATAAAATTGCCTGATAACAGATCGCTTCGTCTAAAGCACGCCCTGCTCGTTCTGCTCGCAGCAATCCGATTAATTCTCCAGGCGAAAAAACATTAGACATTCCGTCTTCTGAAACCAACACTTTTGATGTTACTTGTCGTACAATAATCTCTAGATGTCTATTATGGATCTGCACCCCTTGGGATCGATAAACCTTTTGGATCTTATTAACCAAAGAGATATGGCTTTGGGCTATAGTTAGCTCAGCTCCAATTAAGAATCCCCAAGGACTTCCAAGAATTCTTGGTATACGTTCGTTCCAACCTTCAACTCTCCTTTCAAGGTTCATCGATATTGAACCAATCGAACGCACTTCTAAGATTTGCTCCACTTTTGGAAGTCCTTGCGTTATGTCACCAGATCGGGATTTTTCATATATAAATGTAACTAATGTATCTCCTTCAGAAAGGGTTTCTCCGTAATGTCCGTGAACAGTCGCTCCTGGAGTAGCCAAATAGGGCTTAGCTGATCTTATAACTAAGGAATCAACATGAACAATTAAAATTTGACCAGATTTTTTTATGTGTGTTCCATATTTAACTAGACATAGATTTTCACAAATAAATTGTCCAATGCTAATTATTGTGGATGGTTCTTCACAATAATTGTGATGTAAAAAGCACCAATTCAAATGGGATGGATTCAAAATGATGTTATTGCATGGGTTGGGATTATAAATCCTTCTATTTTCATCTATTAAACAGTATTTAAGTACTTCAAGTACTTGGAAAGTCGCTTTCAAATTATCAAGTATCCGATATTTGTTTACCAAGATCTGATTATGAGTTATTAAATAGTAAGCTGAATAAAAGTTCACTATTTTAGATACAATAGTACCCAGGGGACCCAACAAATCCCTAATTAGAATTATGGGATTCAATTCTTTTGCCGTGATGTTATATTTCGAACCATTGAATGGACATGGACCAACTCGAGAACAATTGAATGATGACAAAATTCTCAAAGCCTTATTTTGATTCAACAATGTACCAATAGTTGCTTGATGCTGAGTAACTACTGAAATCTTCACTTTAGAAAAAAAAGGGTTGATATTGGTGCAATCTAATCCATTATCGGGAATCAATCCTGAACCCGCCGTATCATACCTTTTTCCGGCATATGAAATACTAGACTTTACTAACTCAATTATTATGAAATTTTGAATCAGATCATTTGCCCTTACCTCAACAAGAGAAGCATGAACTTCTTCTATAGAACCATTTTTTTCTTGGTCCCAATTCAATACTAAGCAAGTCCGAACTAATTGAATACTTGTGTGAAAAATTCCGCGAATTGACTTTCCGTTTCCATAAAGGATATAATTGACAATTCTAAGTTGGACATTATCTTTTTCCTGCAAGAGATCTTGAGTGAAAAGTTTTGCTAAATTTATCCCGTCAGCTATTTCATATGTGATTACGGGCCGAACCAAAACAAAATACTTTTTTTTAATGGGTGTGATTCGTTGGACATAAATCCAATTTTTAAAAATTGTTGATTCCTTAGAATTTTTTTTTTTCATTCCCGGTGGTATTAAAATGCCGCTGTGTCTAGATATCTTATCTGTCTCTCCGGGAAAATGAATATCTCCAGAAAAAATTTGCAGTTCAATACTTTTTTTTTTTCTCTCCACTCGGACTAATCCACCTACTCGGCTTCTTGTATTTGTATTTAAAGCGAGTTGTGTATCTACTTCAATGATACTATTGTTCCGGACCATTAGGTACGAAGATCCGGGTAAGATATGCACCTCTTCAGGAATAAAAAAAAACCGATCCACTTTCATTTTGTATTTTGGACTCAATTCTTTTGCTCCTCGATACTCAATCAAATCTTCTTTTTTTACGATTGAATCCACCTCTACGGCCCCATATTTAGTAATTCCCGAACTCTTTCTTCTATATTGTGGATCGTCAAAATAAGCAAGAATACTATTTCTATGTAAAATACCATTTGTGGGTATTTCAATCGAAATACCAAAAGAGGGTATTAGTTCTTTCTCTCCTTCTGGATCATATTGTAATGGAATGAGAAATTGATTTCTTCGTCTTTTCGCCAATAAATCAGAATTCTCTTGGAGAATCGAAGGATATATGAAATCCAAATGCCTATTGGAGATGATTTGATCAAGTCTTGAATAGTCAAAAATTTCCCTATCTTTTTTAACAGAAGGATCCAACAATTTATGCCTTACTTGATCATTAGTAATTGAGAAGTCAGAGATATATCTTTCGTCGACAGAAAAAGAATGAACATTTATTTGATCTTGATCTTTGTGGAGTGAAAAAGACACTATACTGGATCCGCACGGACCTCCTGCTAATAGCCATAAATGACTTGTTTTTGGTAATAGATGAACATTACTATATGTATATTCGGGTGCATGGTAGACATTGGTACTCCAGTGCATTTCTCCCTCTGATTCAGAATAAATATGTTTTCGGACCTTCTCTTTAAAATGAAAAGTAGACGTTCCAGTACGAATCTCAGCAATAACTTGTTCAGATTCTACATATTGATCATTTTGAACTAAAATCAAACTTTTGGGGGGAATATTCACACTATGTAGAATATCCCGACTCTCAATAGTTACATACAAGTCTATAGAACATAGAAAAGCGGGATGCCCGTGACGGGTACGTGTGGGATAAACCAAATACTCGTTGAACTTTATTTTCCCGTTAGAAGGAGCTCGTACATGTTCGGCAGTACCACCCGTGAATACTCCACCCGTATGAAAAGTTCTTAATGTTAGTTGAGTCCCTGGTTCCCCAATTGATTGCCCCGCAATAATACCTACAGCTTCCCCCAATTCGACCAGATCGCCGTGAGTGGGACTTCTACCATAACATAATTGACAGATCCAAGATGTATTCCTGCAAGTAAAGGGGGTTCGAATATATATTGGTTGTGCTCGAAAAGTTATGAATCGATTGGCAAGTCCAATCCCAATATCTTGATTTCGAGTGGCAATGCAGCGTATCCCCATATATATATCGTCCGCTAATACACGACCAATTAGGGTTTGGACAAAAATTTTTTCTGTCACCCCGTTTCGAGGACTCACGGAAATACCTCGGGTAGTACCACAATCTGTTCTACGTACAATAATGTGTTGAACTACTTCAACAAGTCTACGCGTGAGGTATCCAGCATCTGATGTTCGTACAGCAGTATCCACGACTCCTTTTCGAGCTCCGTAGCAGGAAATTATATATT